TTAAAAACCTCCGCCTTCTTTAAAATATCATATACAGTTTCTGTAGGTTGAGCACCTTTTTTAAGAAAATCTAGAATAGCAGGAACATTTAAATATGTTTGATTTTTTATCGGATCATAAAAACCCACTTTCTGCAAATCTCTTCCCTCTCTTCGGGATCGAACATCAATTGCAACGATTCGATAGACGGCTCATTGGGATAGATTAGATCAACAATACCCCCCTTGGAAACGTATAAGAGGTTTTCTCCTCGTACGGCTCGAGAAAAATGATTCAAAATTAGGTATATATAAATTCGATTATAATGACCAATCAAATAAGTCCATAAAATCATCAAATGAATTAGACTAAGAATTAAGTCCCTTTCATTTCGTTATTTCCCCCAAAAAATCATTTGTATACTCATAACTCAAGTTGAATAATTCTGAAATAGCTCAAAAATAAATCCTTTGGCATTTCATTTATTGAGCAGTCTCAAATACCCTTTATGTCTCATTTAGAATCGATTTATTTGAATTTGATATTCGGATCCAAATCCAATTGTTGCGACAATTAACAATTAAAAGGGTATTTCCTTGTTCCGGAAATCTTTATCTTTTTTTTTGAATCATTGGGTTTAGACATTACTTCGTTGATTTTTAATCCTTTCAAAAATGGCAGCAACATGCCATTTTTGTTTGTTATTTTTTTTCTATCAAAGAATAGAATTATCCGAACGACGGATTCCCCACGATCTAGATAATTTATATTATATCGAAAAGGTTTTATCAATTCCAACAAAAGATTTTCCTTTGGGAGTTGAAACTTGTTTTATTTGGATCCCCCTTTCAATTTCTCTGTCAAAGATATACTTACGAAGTTGTTCCAACTTATTAATTGACACTAACCCTAGACCCTTCTCCGCTGAGAAATAGCTCAATACTTTATTACTCGAGCTCCATCATGTACTATTTCCATTACACCCCAACAAAAAATGAAATGCGGGTTCGAGTGGAACAGAACAAAAGATGTCGAGTCAAGAGCATCCTTTATTATAGAATGATGGATATAAGAATCCACAACGGATCATGTCCTTCAAGTCGCACGTTGCTTTCTACCACATCGTTTTAAACGAAGTTTTACCATAACATTCCTCAAATTTGTAACCGGTATGCGGTTGATTCAATTATGGAATAATGAATAGTCATTGGTTGAGTTAGGATAATCAATACAAGGATATGGAATATATCTTAAATTATTATTAGTTTCGTAATGTTAATTTTTTTACAATTACAATAAAAGCGAGATTCCTAAGAAAAAAATCCATGTTTCTTTTTGAACTCACTCATTAATTTTTATTTAATAATAGATTAGATTGTAAGAATCCAATTTCTTTTCCGGGATGAATAAAAAAAATAACTAACTTCCTTATATATTTTATATGAATATAGAGGGGATGCATATATGATTGATTAAAGATACATCTTTTTTGGAATTTGAATTCCTGTAATCTATAACCCCATCTTGTCTAAATCTCAAACAAATTCAGTTGGATCTGTGTGTTATTCGGTCACTTACCCTCCTTTTTTTAATGAAATGTGAAAAAAAAATATTGACTTTGCTTAAAATCATTAGTTTAGTCGGAAGTATAAAATTCGATCCAATATGAAACTTTAAAAACAGAAAAATTTAATCTTAAATTAAATATGTTCTGGGACGGAAGGATTCGAACCTCCGAATAGCGGGACCAAAACCCGATGCCTTACCACTTGGCCACGCCCCACCTAGATTTCTATTTGACACTAATAAACACTAATATTGTTATTCATTGTTCGTCAATTTCATCCCAACTATTTTTAAAAAAATTCGATTTGATTATTAGTATTTTGACACGTGTAGATATAGAATTCAAATCAATTTATTGATCATTACATAGAATTCGATTAAGATATTGTATGAAAGTAGAATCTCTTCTATTCTCTATTGAGAATAGAAGGTTTTTTGATTGAGTAAGTAAGATCAAAAAAAAAGAAGCATTTTTTTCTTCATTTGTTCTTTCTATCAATAACTCAATCAAAATGCAATAAAAATAAAATGTCTGTTATGCTTAATATCTTTAGTTTGATCTGTCTTAATTCTGCCCTTTATTCGAGTAGTTTTTTCGTCGCCAAATTACCGGAAGCCTACGCTTTTTTGAGTCCAATCGTAGATTTTATGCCAGTCATACCTTTATTCTTTTTTCTCTTAGCCTTTGTTTGGCAAGCTGCTGTAAGTTTTCGGTGAGATCTTTCATCTTGTCCTAGAAAAATGAATGATTTTTTTTCGAGAAAAATGATTCTAATACTAAATAATTGATAAAATCAGACAAGACTTAGAGTATAAATCTTTGATTCAAAGATTCCAATTTTTGAATAGACACAATCCCTGTCACCTCGTTTTCTGATTAGAACTTTTTTTCGTAACTGAAAAACCTTATTTGGATCCTCCATAATATCAACAAATGGGTATAATAAAATTATTGATAAATAAGGTAACAATGGAAAAAATAAGAATAACTTTCTTTTTAGTAGAATTAAAAAAATGATTTTTGATTTTGAAAAACTATTTCGGTTTTAGACGTCAAATCAAATTCAAATTATAGGAAATTATAGGATAGGATATGTGGTATAAAAATAGAGAATCTATTCTCTTTTTTCCAAAAAAAAAAAAAATGATCTTGGAGATTGTGTAATGCTTACTCTCAAACTCTTTGTTTACACAGTAGTAATATTCTTTGTTTCTCTCTTCATTTTCGGATTCCTATCTAATGATCCAGGACGTAATCCTGGACGCGAAGAATAAAAAGGGGTTTTTTGGTTTTTTTCATCTACTTTATTATTCTAATTATATATTCTATATAGAATAGAATTATAGAAGAAATCTATTTTCTAATTTTAACTAATTAGAATTCTATTCTAGATTTGTAATTATATTTAGATTTAATTATATTTTGAAAAAAAAAAATAAAAAAGATTTAATAAATTCAAAAGAAAAATCAAATAAAAAAAAAAATATTAAGATTCAGCTATCAATGGAAACGGAAAGAGAGGGATTCGAACCCTCGGTACGAATAATTCGTACAACGGATTAGCAATCCGACGCTTTCGTCCACTCAGCCATCTCTCCCCATTGAAAATAAAATAGGAATAGTCAAATAGAAATAATTTAGAAAAATTTTTAAATTGAAAATTATGTAAAATAAAATAAAAAATATGTAATAAACTCGAATTAATTAAACTAAAATAATAAATTAAATAAAAAAATTAAAAAGATAATCTATATAACAATAATATATATATACAAAATATACAAGTTGTATTGTGTAATACAAGTACAAATTAGATTGGAAATTCCAATCAGTCAGATAAAGATTCGAAGGATTCGATAAAAGATTCAATTTCCAATCTAATATATATATTAATATTATTTTAAATTTTAATTTTTTTAATATATACTAAATTACTATATAATTTAAGAATATTAATTATTAATATAGAATAAAAAAAGACCAAATAGTAATAGAATATTAAAATTTAAAATATAGAAAGAAAAAAAAAAATGTTTTGTCGCCCGAAAGGGCCCTTTTTTTATTCCCACGGCCTGGCCTGATCAGTACCTCGCCAGGCCTTTTATGAATTCATAGAATAAAAAAACAAATGATTTATTTTATAATGATTTATTTTATTTTGATAATGATAGAAAAAATGCTTGTTATTGAAACAAAAGCACAATAATAAAAAAGACTGCTTCTATTCTTTATTCTTTAGGTATAGAACCAACTATTTCTTATTATCTTTTCTTCCCCATTTATTCTATCTATTCTTTCCCATTTATTCTATCTATTCTTCCATTTTTTCAGCATACAATTTTTTTTATGTTCTAATTTTCGTAGTTTTCTTGAACCGTACCTATCAAAATGAGAATTCCTTCAAGAAAAAAATAGGACTTTTTATTAGTTTTAGTTATTTAATTATCTTTTCATAATCTCATTAAATCTTCCTACAAAAAATGTCAATACTCTAAATTTCATGATTCTTTTATAATCCTGTCTTGATTATCTCCAAATTCAGTGTTCGACAAAAGTATCATTTCGATACAATAATCCAACTGTAGCGGGTATAGTTTAGTGGTAAAAGTGTGATTCGTTCTATTAACCCTTTAATAGTTAAGGGGTCTATCGGTTTGATTACTATTCCGATCAAAAACTTTATTTCTTAAAAGGAATTAATCCTTTCCCTCTCAATGAAAAATTGGAGGAAAATTATACATTCTCGTGATTTGTATCCAAAACTCAATTAAAAGTGGAAATTTTGGATTATGAAATTTACGAAACATAATTTTTTTTTAATTGGATCAATAGTTCCAATTGAATGAGTATAAGTAATAGATCCATGGATGAAGATAGAAAAAAGGGTTTCTAATCGTAACTAAATCTTCTATTTTTTATTTTTTTATATAGAGAGAAGCAAAATAGCTATTAAATGATGACTTTAGTTTACTAGAGGCTTCAATCAACATATTTCTTTTTGTTTGTTTTAGCTCGGTGGAAACAAAATGCTTTTCCTTAGGATTCTCTCAAATAGAAATAGAGAACGAAGTAACTAGAAAAATTGTTAGAATCACCTTTCCTTTTCTAGAGGGATCATCTAAAAAGTAAGTTGTTTTGAATTGAATGCATTCATACAAAAAACTGACATAGATGGTATGGGTGAAATTGTCTTTTGTAATTTAATTTTGTTCCCACTTTCGATTAGGATCTGGGAATTTTGACTTTTTCCATAAAGGAGCCGAATGAAACCAAAGTTTCATGTTCGGTTTTGAATTAGAGACGTTAAAAGAAAGAAAGCAACGTCGACTATAACCCCTAGCCTTCCAAGCTAACGATGCGGGTTCGATTCCCGCTACCCGCTCTATTCTGTATTAATTAATGCAGTATTGAGTTGAATACGCAATTCAAAAAAATGTTCTCATCTCACATCACA